CAAACAAGGGAATTGAGCGTAATCAAGATAAGATAGGATCCTAAAAGAATCATGAAAATTCGAGTGTTAACTTTTTTAGTGGGGGTTTAATGAGATTAGGAAAAGAGGATTCATTTAAATAAGAGGTTCTTTTTTTTTCTTTTACTGTAGGAATTTTGATAGATACAGTTCGATAAAAACACCGAAATCATAACATCAAAATGCATTGTCTAAGAATCCATAGTTTCATTTTTTATTCCAGTTATTATTCTAGCATGGTATGTATATATGTATATATATGTATAAAGTAGTTAAAAAGGGAAATCAAAAAGTAAAAAAGAAGAATAAGAAATCACACTTTCTTGTTGCCTTAATAGCAAGTTTTTTGGTTTCAAATTAGATAAATCGTTTTTATATATGATTTGTTGGAACAAAAAAAGGGCCCGGCTAGGTACTAACCTAGCCCAGCCAAGGGAATAAAAAAAAAGGCCCTTTTGCACAAAATCAAAGAATTCTTCTTTATTTTTGTTTCTATTGGATCTTGCCAACCCTAACTTTATCTAAACGGAATTGCTGATAAAAATTGTACATATTTATATAATAAAGATATAGAGAGAAAAAAAGAATTTTTTGAATCCTTACTTTCCGTGTAATGTAGTAATTATATTTTTTTGTCAATTGGGAGAGATGGCTGAGTGGACTAAAGCGGCGGATTGCTAATTCGTTGTACGAGTTATTTGTACCGAGGGTTCGAATCCCTCTCTTTCCCTTTGCTTTTATGACTTGATATTTCATTTATCTTTAAAATTTTGAAAATCCCTTTTCTTTTTTTGTAGTTAAACGTGTGAAATAGAAAAAACCGTAAGAAATTTCAAAAATCAAACAAAGAAAATGAAAAACCTTTTTAGTTTATTCTTCACGTCCCGGATTACGTCCTGGATCATTAGATAGGAATCCGAAGACGAAGAGAGAAACAAAGAATACCACTACTGTGGAAACAAAAAGTTTGAGAGTAAGCATTACACAATCTCCAAGATCATTTTTTTGGAAAAAAAAGAGAATAGATCATCTATTTTTATACTACATATCCTATTTGGATACCAAGAAAAAATGGCTTTCTATTTATAGAAAGAAACCATTTTCATAAATTCATTTTAAGAGTCTTTCATTACTAAATTTTTTTTTCATAACCAGAATTCGATAGTTTGGAGGACCCTATTAGTGTCTTTCACTGGAAGAGAAAGCGGTTCAGAATAGGGAAATGGGGTGATTGAGATTTTTTGCGTCTATCCAACCAAGCCAAAAGTTTCAATCTTTGAATTGAAGGTTCATCTTATAAGATTTATCTGACCTTATTAATTGCTAGAATTTATGGAATCAATTATGAATTTTCTAGGATAGTATTAAAGATCTCATCGAAAACTTACGGCAGCTTGCCAAACAAAGGCTAAGAGAAAAAAAAGCAAAGGTATGACTGGCATAACATCTACAATTGGATTCAAAAAAGCATAGGCCTCGGGCAATTTGGAGAAGAAAAAACTAGTCGAAGTCGAATAAAGAGCAGAATTAATACAGATAAAGATCAAACTAAAGATATTAAGCATAATAGACATTTTTTTGGAGATAATTGCATTTTGATTGAGTTATTGATAATTGATATAAATAAAAACGAAGAAAGTTAAGGTAGACAAAAACCCTTCCTTTTGTTTGAATTCACCCAATCAAAAATCCTCCCATTCTACACGGAGAATAGAAGAAATTAGACTTTGATAAAATATCTTAATTGAATTATATGGAATGATCAAGAAATTCAATTTAATTCTATATCTATACGTGTCAAAATCCTAGCAAATATAGAATTGATTCTATAAATTAGATATTTGGACTAAAATTGACGATCTATCAATATCAACATTATTCTTTAATAGTGTCGAATAGAAATTGAAATGGGGCGTGGCCAAGTGGTAAGGCAACGGGTTTTGGTCCTGTTATTCGGAGGTTCGAGTCCTCCCGCCCCAGAGGATATTCGAATAAAGATGGTTTTTGGATAGAATGTGATTCTTCTTCTTACTTTTTAATGATTTTTCTTTGAATCATATCTTTTATCTTTACTTGAACTGACTCGAGTTCAAATCACACGAAGATGGAACTGAATCCATTTGTAATCCAGGTAAGATCGAACCTAGATCACAAGGATTTGAATTCCAAAAAATCGGGCGGGCTTTTCAGCATATGTTTATTCTCTTCATATTAATCTTGATGGAAGTTAGGTACTGAGAAAAACCTTACGCCTACTATTGAATTTTCAACGATGCATGTTGAATCGCCATACGTAAGACGTAAGAACCTATATTTCCGATCTCTTATTCCCTATTCTTTAAATGAAGGAGTCTAATTATGAATTCTATGTAATCTCTGAATTTTGAAACAAGAGGGAGTTTTTGGTACTAAAGGGGATGTCAATTAAATTAAGGAAGTTAAGTCTTTGGGTTAAGGTAAAAAGGGAGTAAGGACTTAATCT